CCCCCCGAAAGGAATCTTGAAGTTGAAAAAACTACCTAATCGTTCGAATCCTTGTTGCGGAGTCTATAAGTTATACGCCCCCTGGTTGAATCATAAGCACTTACTTCACTTTTGTTGACTCTATCCCACGTTGGTATACGTATCAAACTCTCCTGAAACATAACCTAAAATCAGATCTTCATTATCTAAAGGAATCCGGAGTGGGAGTAATTCACTAATTAAACCTCCATGAATCCATTTTTTGTTCTTTTATTCCAGGTAAAACTTCCTTAACGTATCAACTACGGTAGGGCAGGAGGAGTTCTATTAGACAACCCGTGCTTTTTTCTTTTTTTTTCACAAATGGAAAGTTTCGGATATAATTCGTATATCGGCCACATTACCATATATAACACAAAATTTCTCCACCGATTCCTTCTAGTCGAGCCTCCCGGTCTGTCATTATACCCCGAGAAGTAGAAAGAATTACAATCCCCATCCCGCCTAAAATTCTAGGAATTTGTTGATAGTTAGAATAGATTCGTAGACCTGGTCGACTGATCCGTCGTAAATTTAAAATAGTTCTATGTGGTCCTTTCCTATTCCTTCTATGTCGTAGGGTTAAAACCAAAAAATATTTGTTGCGTTCCCGATGTTTCCTTACGTTATCGATAAAACCTTCTCGTAAAAGTATTTTTACAATGTTTTCAGTGATGTTAGTAGATCCTATTCGAATCGTTCCTTTTCTATTCATGTCAGCATTTCGTATAGAGGTTATTATGTCAGCAATAGTGTCCTTACCCATTGTAAACTAAAATTATTGTTGCTCCCGAATTTTGATATAACCAACGTGTTCTTTTTTTTTTTTACTTAGTAAAGGTATATACGTGAGACACAATCTACTAATTAATCTATGTCATTTAAATACTCTAATTTAAATACTATAACTATATTGGGGTCTCGTCTTATAATACCTCAGGAGCTAATGAAACTATTTTAGTGAAATTTAACTGTCTCAATTCCCGGGCGATCGCACCAAAAATTCGAGTTCCTTTTGGATTTCCTTCTTGATCAATGACAACTGCAGCATTGTCATCATATCGTATTATCATTCCGTTGTCACGTTTGAGTTCTTTACAAGTACGTACAATTACAGCTCTGATCACTTCTGATCTTTCTAGAGGTGTATTTGGTACTGCTTCCTTGATCACAGCAACAATAACGTCACCAATATGAGCATATCGGCGATTACTAGCTCCTATGACTCGAATACACATCAATTCTCGGGCCCCGCTGTTATCTGCTACATTCAAATGGGTCTGAGGTTGAATCATTTTTTAAATCTCTTCTTTCAATGTAACAAAGGACGAAGAAAAAAAGAAATATTGTTTGTCAAAAAAAAGGAAACCCGCAATTTTTTTTTTATTCCCAAGACAAGACTTCTTTCCTTTGGTTCTATATTCCTATCCTGAAATAATGAATTGAGTTTTTATAGGCATTTTTGACGCCGCTATTGAAATAGCCTTTCTGGCTATATTTTCGGCTACTCCGCTCATTTCATAAAGTATTCTGCCTGGTTTAACGACAGCTACCCAATACTCGGGAGATCCTTTCCCCGAACCCATACGTGTTTCTGTAGGTCTTACCGTAACTGGTTTATCTGGAAATATACGTACCCATATTTTTCCACCACGGCGTACATTTCGTGTCATTGCGCGGCGCCCCGCTTCTATTTGTCTAGATGTAATCCAAGCGGGTTCGAGTGCTTGAAGAGCATATCTACCGAAACAAATGCGATTACCTCGATAAGATATTCCTTTCATTCTTCCTCTATGTTGTTTACGAAATCTGGTTCTTTTTGGGTTATAGTTGATGGTTGTTTATGAATTCCATCTCTACTACAGAACTGGACATGAGAGTTTCTTCTCATCCAGCTCCTCGCGAAAAAAATGACTAAAAAAATATTTTATTCTTAAGATATACAGGTAGTTAATGAATAATAGATTGAATCTTGGGATTCTTTGCTTTGAGATTTTATCCGATCTATTAGAAATTTGTATATCTTGTTTGTATATATATTGGATATATATATAAGGAATTAAACGCGGATTCTATTTCTAGATAATGTCTTATCTTGGTTTTGTTATAATGTTATAACGAATCTTTATTTTGTTTTGTTTTTTATCATATTCATATCAGATTCTGATCGACAAAAATTTAACAATCAAATAAAATGAAAATAAAATTTTCGCGGGCGAATATTTACTCTTTCAATATCTAGTTCAGTTGTCGGGTTAACTCATGACCTATCAGAATCAGAATAAAAAGAAATGAAGTGGTCTCTGGTTTGTTCCGCCATCCTACCCGATAAATCATTAGGATTCGTTTTCAATAGAATCCTCTGCATTCACGGGTTCCGTCGTCCCCATCGCTTCTCGATTAATGCTTAGGTCTGAATTCTCCAATGGAGCCTTAATTTAATATTTATTTAATATTTAAAATTTAATATTTATTTAATATT